TCAAAAAGGGGGGTTCCTCCTTTTATCGTTGTATGTGAAAGACATGTATTCTTCAAAATAGATCGTTCTTTTTAGTTATTATCTATACTTATTTCGTGTATGTGGATAATTTTTTTAATATACTCTTTTTAATATACATTGTTTTTTTACTTTAACATATAAATATATAATAAACATACAAATATATATAATACAAATATATTTATATATACATGTATATGTGATATATATATATCACATATACGTATGCGCGCACATCACACATCACATATATAAATGACATGAGGGAAAAAAAATGGAAGAAAATAAGGGAAAATAAAAATTGATTAAGTCCAGAGTGCTATGTCCATAATTCAAAGTAAGGAGTATCATAAGATTTCTGATAAACATAAGTTTTTTTTATTGGGTTTCAATCCAATCAATCAGTTACACAACAAGTTAGGTAATTACTCCCTTCCCAAAATGAACTAGAATACCTAGGTATTTTTTTTAATTCGAATATAGATACTATGATCCATATTTGAATAAAAAAAGTACTCTTTTTTTGGTCTAACTCTTTTTCCTTACTATATATAGTATACTATATAATATATTTATTATACTATTATAGTATAATAAATATGTTTATTAATCACAAAAAAAAATCAGAATAATTAAGAATCTCAATATTTGACTTTTTTTCATATCTTTTTTTTTTCTTTTATTATTGTTCCTTTCTAAAAGGATAAAAAAGATAAGAATTGGTGAATCGAGAACAATTTGTAATTATAAGAAAAAAGAGTTTCTTTTCTTATGGAACATACATATCAATATGCGTGGATAATACCTTTTCTTCCACTTCCAGTTACTATGTCAATAGGATTTGGACTTCTACTTATTCCGACAGCAACAAAAAATATTCGTCGCATGTGGGCTTTTCCTAGTGTTTTACTCTTAAGTATAGCTATGGTGTTTTCAGCCAATCTGTCTATTCAACAAATAAATGGAAGTTTTATCTATCAATATCTATGGTCTTGGACCATCAATAATGATTTTTCCTTAGAGTTTGGATACTTGATCGATCCACTTACTTCTATTATGTCAATACTAATTACTACTGTTGGAATCATGGTTCTTATTTATAGTGACAAGTATATGTATCACGATCAAGGATATTTGAGATTTTTTGCTTATATGAGTTTTTTTAATACTTCTATGCTGGGATTAGTTACTAGTTCAAATTTGATACAAATTTATATTTTTTGGGAACTTGTGGGAATGTGTTCTTATTTATTAATAGGGTTTTGGTTCACACGACCAATTGCAGCAAGTGCTTGTCAAAAAGCTTTTGTAACTAATCGTGTAGGGGATTTTGGTTTATTGTTAGGAATCTTAGGTTTTTATTGGATAACAGGTAGTTTAGAATTTCGGTATTTGCTCGAAATAACTAATAACTTAATCCAAAATAATGGGGTCAATTCTTTATTTGCTACCTTGTGTGCTTCTTTATTATTCGTCGGTGCAGTTGCTAAATCCGCACAATTCCCCCTTCACGTATGGTTACCTGATGCTATGGAAGGACCCACTCCTATTTCGGCTCTTATACACGCTGCTACTATGGTAGCAGCAGGAATTTTTCTTGTAGCTCGGCTTCTTCCTCTTTTCATAGTCATACCTTATATAATGAATTTCATTTCTTTAATAGGTGTAATAACACTATTATTAGGGGCTACTTTGGCCCTTGCTCAAAGAGACATTAAAAAAAGCTTAGCCTATTCCACAATGTCTCAATTGGGTTATATTATGTTAGCTCTAGGTATAGGTTCTTATCGAGCTGCTTTATTCCATTTGATCACTCATGCCTATTCAAAAGCTTTATTGTTTTTGGGATCCGGATCTATTATTCATTCAATGGAACCTATTGTTGGATATTCACCAGATAAAAGTCAGAATATGGTTCTTATGGGTGGTTTAACAAGATATGTTCCAATTACAAGAACTACTTTTTTATTGGGTACACTTTCTCTTTGTGGTATTCCACCTCTTGCTTGTTTTTGGTCCAAAGATGACATTCTTAATGATAGTTGGTTGTATTCACCAATTTTCGCAGTAATAGCTTATTTCACAGCAGGATTAACCGCATTTTATATGTTTCGGGTATATTTACTTACCTTTGATGGGTATTTCCGCGTTCATTTTCAAAATTACAGTAGCACAAAAAATGGTTCCTTCTATTCCATATCTCTATGGGGAAAAGGAATTCCAAGAGGAGTCAATCCAAATTTACTTTTATCAACAATGAATAAAAAGGTTTCTTTTTTTGCAAAAGAAAGATCAAAAATTGATAATAATGTAAGAAATAGGATACGATACTTTAGTACTTACTTTGGAAATAAATACACTTCCATGTATCCTCACGAATCGGACAATACTATGCTATTTCCTCTTCTTGTATTAGTACTATTTACTTTGTTGGTTGGATCAATAGGAATTTCTTTTGATCAAGGAGTAATAGATTTTGATATATTATCGAAGTGGTTAACCCCATCAACAAATCTTTTACATTCAAGTTCTAATTATTCTGTAAATTTGAATGAATTTTTTACAAATGCAATTTTTTCGGTAAGTATAGCAATTTTCGGACTATTCATAGCATATATTTTATATGGATCCGCTTATTCATTTTTCC